TCTAATCTTATTCGACTTTTCTCGAATAAATTATTAATTTTCTAGGATATTATTAAAGATCTTATCGAAAACTTACAGCAGCTTGCCAAACAAAGGCTAAGAGAAAAAAAAACAAAGGTATGACTGGCATAAAATCTACGATTGGATTCAAAAAAGCATAGGCCTCAGGCAATTTGCCTAAGAAAAAACTACTCGAATAAAGGGCAGAATTAAGACAGATCAAACTAAAGATATTAAGCATAACAGACATTTTGTTCTTGCAGATAATTGCATTTTGATTGAATTATGGATATAAGGAAAAAGTAAGTAAGGTAGACAAAAAAATCCTTCTTTAAACCCACCCAATCAAAAATCTTCTCATTCTCAATGAGAATATAGAAGAAATCATATTTTCATACAATATCTTAATTGAATTATATGTAATGATCAATAAATTCAGTTAAGTTATCTACCTACACTTAGCAAAAGCACAGGAATCTATTCTATAGATATTTGGACTGCAGTTGACAAACAACCAATACTAATAATAACTACTAATATATAGTATATTTTCTTTATCTTTAATATTCTTTATTAATATTAATTATTAGTCTTGACTAGAAATGGGGCGTGGCCAAGTGGTAAGGCAACGGGTTTTGGTCCCGTTATTCGGAGGTTCGAATCCTTCCGTCCCAGAGCATATCCAATCTAAAAATTGTTTTGAACAAATATCCAAATGTCAAATAGACAAATATATATTTAAGGATGGGTACGTTTTGAATCGAGATAATAAAGAATCTATTCCGTAAGTAAAGTAAATAAGGGAGCCCCCCCTTTTTATTTATTATTTTCTGTATATCTCTTAATTCATCCTAAACAATAGGAAGTTCTTGGTGAATTCATTAGTCAATAGAGTGAACTATCTTAATAGTAATGAGTTAGGCTAAAAAAAAGAGCAAGGGAAGGTATAAATTTTAATATCTGTGCTTGCTCGAATCTTATTAATAGATAGTCATGTAACTGATTCGTTTTCTTTGAATCTCATTTTTAGGTATTTTTGTTTGGACCTAATGAAGAATAGAAAATCTATGTAACGGTTGAGACATAATTGAAAATTTTATTCATTTTATAGAAAAATATAGAATTTAATAAATATTTGGAATGATTCCCTATTAAAAATAAAAATAGTTTAATCTTCGATACTCAAAAAGTAGAAAATAGGACAACCTATTACAATTTACAACCTATCTTATTAAGTTAAGTCACTTGAAGATGCAGATTTCATTTCTTCGTGTTATTTTTCTATTTATGTATGTTAAAGAGGGGGTCTTGCTAAGACTTCTTCAGAAAAGAATAATCTTTATTATTTACCCGTATATATATAGAGAAGAAAAGTGCATAGATTACAATATCTATGCACCATATATGCACCATATTGAACCAATGACTATTCATGATTCCATGATTGAATCAACTCCATGCCGCTTCTAAATTAGAGGAATGTTATGGTAAAACTTCGTTTGAAACGATGTGGTAGAAAGCAACGTGCGACTTGAAAGACATGATCCGCTGTGGATTCTTACATCCACCATTTTATATAGGAATGAAGGTGCTCTTCGCTCGACATCATTTGTTCTGTTCCACAGGAACCTCTCTTTTTGTTGGGTTGTAATGTACATAGTGCATGATGAAGCTCGAGTAAAAAAGAAAGTATTCATTTCTCGGGGCAAGGATCTAGGGTTAAAATCAATAAATTGAACAACTTCGTAAATATATCTTCGATATAGAAATCGAAAGAATCCACTTCGAGCAAGTTTCCAATTCAAAAGGACATTTTGTTGATCAAACTTTTTTGATACAAAGTGTATCACTCGGAATCAGTCGTCCACAGGATTCTTGAAATCACAAAAAAAGGTATGTTGCTGCCATTTTGAAAGGATTAAGAAACACCGAAGTAATGTCTAAACCTAATGATTTAAAATAAAACAAAGATAAAGGATTCTAGAACAAGGAAACACCATTTTAATTGTCTCAATAACGGAAAAAGAATATAAATAGATTTGAAACGAGACAAACAAAAAAAGGGGGTAAAGACTACTCAATAAAGATTTTTCTTTGAACTATTTGACAGTTAGCCAACTTGAGTTATGAGTACGAATGAACGGTTTCCTTTTTTAAGAATATAAGAATAAGAAGGAAGAAGAAAAGGGTGAATGGAATTAAATAAGAGTCTAATTCATTTGTCATTTATTTGAATTCCATACACAGACAAAACTTCAAACCAAATCATTTTATCTTGAGCCGTACGAGGAAAAAACTTCCTATACGTTTCTCGGGGGGGTATTGTTCATCTATATCTATCCCAATGAGCCGTCTATCGAATCGTTGCAATTGATGTTCGATCCCGAAGAGAAGGAAAAGATCTTCAGAAACTGGGTTTTTATGATCCGATAAAGAATGAAACTTATTTAAACGTTCCTTCTATTCTATACTTCCTTGAAAGGGGTGCTCAACCTACAGGAACTGTTCGGGATATTTTAAAGAAGAAGGGGCTTTTTAAGGAACTTCGCCTTAATCAAACGGAATTCAATTAAGGAAATACAAAAAAATTAAGGGGGGATACAAAAAAAATAATATATAAGTTACTACCCCCCTTTTCCGCTCTATCCATATCGATTTATTTTATCATTATATATCCTTACTTCATCCTTACTTCTACTCAATCCTATGTTTTAGAATGACAAAACTTTCTTTTTTAAAAAAACGTGGACATTCCCTTCAATTGGTTAGTTTCATTGGAATTCTACTAATAAAAAAGGAATCAAGTTTGCTTATTCCACTTAGTTAGATGGATTGACTATATTATTCATTATGGATAAAAGAAATCCGATATTTTTTTCATTTCACTTCTTACTTTTTATTTATTTTATACTTTTTATATCTGTGTAGGTTAGAATTAGATATATGGTGCCAGTCTAACACAAGTTCTTATTTAATTTAATTCAAATTAATAATTAATATATTAAAAAATATATTAAATATGAATTTGAAATAAAATTAGAAAAATTCTATTTTGAGTTTTTTCCATTGTATTCTTTTTTTGTCAACATTTATATTGACAACAGTGTATCGAACAAATATAATTCATCGTGATAAATGAAGTGGATCTTTTTATTTCTGGCCCATAGGTTTCGGTTTTACTTTCATTTCAAGTGGTGGGTCCTTTAATACAAGGATACTAAAGAATACAAGGATACTAAAGAGTCCTTTTTATTGAAATCTTATATTATTGAAAAAGTAGATAATCTAAAAAAAGAGGGGTCTATTTTGCATTTATCTATACTTTTTATACTTTTTCTCTTTTTTAATTTATTCTGATTGTATCTACACATTTTTTATTTTGGGGTTGCTAACTCAACGGTAGAGTACTCGGCTTTTAAGTGCGGCTAAGATCTTTTACACATTTGGATGAAGGGAAGGATTCGTCCATACCATCGGTAAAGTTTGTAAGACCACGACTGATCCTGAAGAAAGGGAATGAATGGAAAAAAGAGCAGGTCGGAGCAACGGATAGTTCTGAGAATATTTGATTTTGATCGGGCTAAAACCTTATTGGAATTCTTGGAAGGAACAAAATGAAGTTGGGTCGAATTAATAAATGGATAAGGCTCTAGGGCTTCAATTTCAATTCATTATAATAGGGAAAGAAAAAGTAACGGGCTTTTCTTCTTGATTTGAATAATTCCCCATCTAATTACATGTTAAAAATAGATTAGTACCTGATGCGGGAAAAGCTTTCCCCCCATGAGTGGATTCTCTTTTTTTTGATTTCTTTCTGTTAATGAATCCTAATTATTGCCATTCCCTAATATAGAATGGAGATGTGTGTGTAGAAGAAGCAGTATGTTGATAAAGACAGTTTTTTCCAAAATCAAAAGAGCGATTAGGTTGAAAAAAATAAAGGATTTCTAACCATCTTGTTTTATTAGACTATAACATAGTCTAATGAACATAGACTAATGAAATGGAAAAAAGAGGGTAGAGAATCTGTTGGTAAGTTTATCTGTCTCCGAGGTATCTATTTTTAGATAATACCTTGTTTTTACTGTATCGCACTATGTATCATTTCATAATCCTCCCAATCTTCTACTTTTGGTTCAAATAGAATTTCAAATGGAGGAACTTCAAAGATATTTACAGCTAGATAGATCTCAACAACACGACTTTCAATATCCACTTATACTTCAAGAGTATATTTATGCACTTGCTCATGATCATGATTTAAATCAATCAATTTTTTTAGAAAATTCAGGTTATGACAAGAAATCTAGTTTACTAATTGTGAAACGTTTAATTACTCGAATGTATCAACAGAATTTTTTTTTTATTTCTGTTAAAAATTCTAACAAAAATCAAATTTTCGGGCGCAACAAAAATTTGTATTATCAAATAATATCCGAGGGATTTTCATTTATTGTCGAAATACCTTTTTCTCTACGACTAATATCCGTTCTAGAACTAGAACGGAAAAAGACATTCCAATCTCATAATTTACGATCAATTCATTCAATATTTCCTTTTTTAGAGGACAATCTTTCACATTTAAATTGTGTGTTAGATATACTAATACCCCACCCTGTCCATCCGGAAATCTTGGTTCAAACTCTTCGTTTTTGGGTAAAAGATGCCTCTTCTTTGCATTTATTACGATTCTTTCTACACGAGTATTGGAATACTTTTATTATCCTAAAGAAAACTAGCTCTTCTTTTTCAAAAATAAATCAAAGATTCTTCTTCTTCTTATATAATTCTCATGTATATGAATACGAATCCCTTTTTTTCTTTCTCCGCAAACAATCTTCTCATTTACAATCAACATCTTCTGGAATCTTTCTTGAACGAATCTATTTCTATGGAAAAATAGAGCGTCTTGTAGAAGTCTTTTCTAAAGATTTTCAAAGTAATCTTTGGTTGTTTAAGGATCCGTTCGTGCATTATGTTAGGTATCAAGGAAAATCCCT